GATGGTCTCATGCCTTGTGATTAGTGTTTATCCCCACAATATCTCGAGTCTTCTTAATACAAAGGATTTCCTTGTTACTAATAAAGTCTAGCCTATGTTCTTCCTTAGATCCCTTGTTTCACTCCGATAGTATCATAGATTGGGATCGATGCAGAGGAAATGAATGCATTTCCATACTTTAAGTAAATAGATAAAACATAATCTGGATCATGCCACATTACTTAATTTTATTTTATTCTATTGGATCTTACGGAGCCCGTTCATGCACAACATAACATGATTTGGTCTGATCATAGAAAAGATTCTCCTAAAGCGAACCAGCCTATCCTCTGTAGGGGGACCTACGCGGTGGTTGGAACAGAGACACATTTGGTTGTGAATTCCAATGTGGCGGATAAAATCATATATCTGCACGGCCCAATCAATAGTTCAAGTCACACACTCCCATAATCCATCTTCTCTTCGGAGAATGTACTTCAACTATTCGTATCAAATAAAGAATACAATACTTCGTAGTTAGTTGAAGAGAAATATCCAAAAAGATGTCTTATTCTTTTCAATAATCCATATTTGTAGCAATAAAACACTATTGTTCCTCCCCGAAATTATATATGATCGATTACAAATATCTATGATCTGTCTTCTCTATAAAGGACCTGAAATACCTTGCTTACGTATCATTGGAAAATGCATTAACATAAATACGGCAGTAAGAAGAGGTAATACAAAAGTGTGTAAACTATAAAAACGGGTCAAAGTAGATTGACCCACACTAGCACTTCCACGCAATAACTCTACTAAAGGTGATCCTATTACGGGAATAGCTTCAGGTACGCCTGTCACGATTTTGACTGCCCAATAACCGATTTGGTCCCGGGGTAAGGAATAACCAGTTACACCAAACGATGCAGTCAATACAGCCAGAACCACACCCGTAACCCAAGTCAATTCGCGAGGTTTTTTAAACCCGCCCGTGAGATACACACGAAATACGTGTAGGATCATCATTAGGACCATCATACTTGCTGACCATCGATGAACTGATCGGATTAACCAACCAAAGTTGGCTTCAGTCATTATGTATTGAACAGAGGCAAAAGCCTCCGTAACGGTCGGACGATAGTAAAAAGTCATAGCAAAACCTGTAGCTACTTGTACTAAAAAACAAGTAAGTGTGATCCCTCCTAGACAATAAAATATATTGACATGAGGAGGAACATATTTACTAGTTATATCATCTGCAATCGCCTGAATCTCGAGACGCTCCTCGAACCAATCATATACTTTATTGAGATAGGTAAACCAAGGGGACTCCCCCTCTGAGAACCGTATATGAGAATTTCATCTCGTACGGCTCAAGCAGAAACACCCAAATACTGATTACAATGGATATGTAATAGAAAATTTGAAATTTCTTATTTATCCACTTGATTCAATCGTCTCTGAAGATACGAAGGAACCAAAATCCGAACTCTCTTCTTTGTTGTGATGAGAATGCCAAAATATCAAGTTAGCTCATCTGTCTTTATGTTGATCGTTACAGGCCTCTTGAATCTTCTATTCCCCTATTTATTTGTTATTTGATTTGTTGTTTTTGTTTGTGCGTAATGCAGATTGACTACTGTTTACTATTTTTTTTTTTTTTTGATAGGAATTCTCTTGTTGAGACCCTATGAATCGATTGAAACCTCAGATTCATACTAGAACCACGATGATTCAATAAAACCCAAAAACTAAGACCAAGGGTTCTATGAGTAAGAACTATTTGATCATCACTTATTCATAGATGTAATGACTAAAAATCCAGAGAAAGATTTGTCCTTCGGTCAAAATAAGCATGATTCTAAAGGAAGAAAAATCGTTCAATTTATCAAATACCTCTTTGTTTGAAAATTTTTTGAAGTCCAGTCACGAGGTCTGAATAGTAGGTATGAATCATAGTTCAAATATTTCTTGATCTATTCCATATATTCCGTGCTCCAGATACTAGGATGAATATCCGACGAGGCAGAACCATCTCTGTCGAGATGACAGACCCATTCTCTGTACTATCAATAGGATCAATTATAACAAGTCGCACACTCATATTCCGGAAATACCGAAACAACGGAATTCCACGGTCAAACTACCAGAATGGACTATAAATCTGAGTCCTAAGTGATTCATTTTTGATTGAAAAGCTAGGGCTTCTGGTTCTTATGGACCTAATTCATTGAAATTCCATCCAGTAAAACGGAAGAATTATAAATCTCTAAAATAATAGATAGGAATATCGCAAATAGAGCCATTGCGACACCCATAAATGGGGTGGTTCCCCATCCAGGAGCCACTTTACCATATTCTGAATTCAATGGTTTCAATAAATCCCCTGTAATAGTTCGTCTTGGCCCAGATCTAGCACTACCCTCAACGGTTTGTGTAGCCATAAATACTATTGCATTGGTTGAGATCTGTTGACTTTGTATACTATTCCGTTGTAAATAAACGATCTTATCGTAGCATAGATCCATCGTGGTCTTGAAATTCTCTAATAATGGAAACAGCAACCTTAGTCGCCATCTCCATATCTGGTTCACTTGTAAGCTTTACGGGGTACGCCTTATATACCGCTTTTGGGCAACCCTCTCAACAACTAAGAGATCCATTCGAGGAACACGGAGACTAATTGAAGTAATGAGTCCCCCATATGGGGGACTCATTACTTCAATTAAGATAATGAAAAATCATTTCATCTTTTTAGTCGGGACCTTAGGCGGTTCTCGAAAAAATATAGCGAAAAAGATTATCCCTAAAGTCGAGACTAAGAGGAATGTATAAACCAATGCTTCCATAGATTCGATCGTTGTTTACAATTATAGCTTCCACACCTGTTCATTTAGGATTATTTCCCAGATAAAGAAAGGACAAGAGCAAAGAAAGGCGATGATTCAAATCAATATTTCTACGGTACCTTATATCAAATCAAAAAAATCAAATATAGAGGCGAAAGATACCGGAGCAATGTTGTATCAGACTACCTGTCTCCTTGTAGTTGGATCTCCAAGTTTTTGGAATGCTCCAAATTCCACTTGAGCATCCAAATCTGGGTCAATCCCAGCAAAAACATCTCTGAACAAGGTTCGAGCGCCATGCCAAATGTGTCCGAAAAAGAAGAGCAAAGCAAACGTAGCATGTCCAAAAGTGAACCAACCCCTTGGACTGCTCCGAAAAACACCATCGGATTTCAAAGTAGCACGATCTAATTCAAAAATTTCACCCAATTGGGCACGTCTAGCATATTTTTTCACAGTAGCAGGATCGCTATAGCTGACTCCATTGAGTTCGCCACCATAGAACTCAACAGTTACACCCACTTGTTCGACACTATACTTCGATTCTGCCCTTCTGAAAGGAACATCGGCTCTCACAATTCCGTCTCCGTCCACCAAAACTACTGGAAATGTTTCAAAAAAAGTAGGCATACGGCGTACAAAAAGTTCATGCCCTTCTTTATCTCTAAAGATAGGGTGTCCTAACCATCCAACAGCTATCCCATCCCCGTTGTCCATTGAGCCTGCCCGGAATAATCCACCTTTCGCCGGATTATTACCGATGTAATCATAAAAAGCTAATTTTTCGGGAATTTTAGACCAAGCTTCCGATAAACTCAGATTTTCGGCTAGACTGGCGCCAACTCTTCGATATATTTCTTGCTGGAAGTATCCCTGATCCCACTGATAACGAGTGGGACCAAATAATTCGATCGGGGTAGTTGCTGAACCATACCACATAGTTCCAGCAACAACGAAAGCTGCAAAAAAGACAGCAGCGATACTACTGGAAAGGACAGTTTCAATATTGCCCATACGTAATCCTTTGTATAGACGTTGGGGTGGGCGGACACTAAGATGGAATAGACCTGCTAATATACCCAATGTACCTGCTGCAATATGATGAGAGGCTATTCCTCCCGGAACAAAGGGATCAAAACCTTCCGCACCCCACGCTGGATTTACAGATTGTACTTTTCCGGTTAGGCCATAAGGATCGGATACCCATATTCCAGGACCATACAAGCCTGTTACATGAAATGCGCCAAACCCAAAGCAAGCCACCCCTGAGAGAAATAAATGAATTCCAAAAATCTTGGGCAAATCCAAAGAGGGTTTTCCCGTACGTTCATCACAGAATATTTCTAGGTCCCAATACACCCAATGCCAGATAGCTGCTAAGAAGCACAAGCCAGAAAACACAATATGTGCCCCGGCCACACCTTCGTAACTCCAAATACCCGGATTCGTTATAGTTCCTCCTGTAATACTCCAACCGCCCCATGAATTGTTTATTCCTAAACGAGTCATGAAGGGTATAACGAACATACCCTGTCTCCACATTGGATCAAGAACGGGGTCAGAAGGATCAAAAACTGCTAATTCGTATAGAGCCATCGAACCGGCCCAACCGGAAACTAGAGCTGTATGCATTATATGGACAGAAAGCAGCCGACCGGGATCATTCAATACGACAGTATGAACACGATACCAAGGCAAACCCATGGAAATACCCCTTTCTCAAAGAAAAAATAGATACTATGTAACTTTATCGCATTGGAAATAACTAGGCTATGGACCTCGCCTTTTCATTGGATTATCTCGAAACAAGGGTTAATATTTATTCTGTTCCGTTAGTAATAATTGAACAATTCTGTTCGTAGGAACAAAGAGAAGCAGATCTATTCTATACCCAATAAGTACCAATACGCAATGGGGGGATTAATCCTATTTTTTGTGAGCGAATGTATAGATACTTGTTTCTCATTCGAACGATCCGTTCGTAAGAATTTTCCTTTATTCCGTCTTCCTCTATGAATCTTCCAATCTATCGATAAAATACGATAAACGACAATATTATGAAGACAATAAACCATTGTTTGTTACGTTTCCACATCAAAGTGAAATAGAATACTTCATTTTTCTTTCATTTAATGCCCATTGGTGTTCCAAAAGTACCTTTTCGGAGTCCTGGAGAGGAAGATGCAGTTTGGGTTGACGTATAGTGTGACTTGTCAGACATATTGGGTCATATGGGATTTCCCCGTTCTCTCCCCCGATCGAGATATCCTCTGTTTCGCCCAAGAAAGATTGATTGAACCATCAATAATTCGAAGCGTGAAGTGCAATTAGATCAATTTATTTGGTTGGAGGATCAATATTCTCAATTAAAAGAATTTATGGTTGGCTTGGACCAATAAAATGAAGTATACAGGCTCCGTTCAGAAAATACCAAGGTAATCCATGTATGATTACCACCCTATCAGAAATGATTCCTTTATACCATATGAGTGATCTCAAATTGCCAATTAATGGAATAATATGATGAATACATCGAATATTTTGTGGAAGGCATGAAAATGAAACAAATTGAAAAAAAAAAAAAGAAGTCATAGCAAAAATAAGCGGTACTGGGATCATTTGTCCTATATGTGCAAATCGAATTCGGGCAGATCTTTACCCGGAGTAGAGCATAAACCTAAAAGAGTGGAAGAGGCCCATTCGGGAACAAGAAAATTACATCGTGATTTAGATCTCGATGAAACAATACATCAATGAGGGGTTAGCTCGATAAGTTCAGTGAATTCTTTTTTGATTTTATAGGGAAGCAAGTCAAAACTCATGTTTCTTAAAAAATGGAAGAAAAAGCCCGCTACGAAAAAAGAAATAGGGCTGGAATCGACAATTTCTTTTTTTTTTTTTTTTTTTCTCAATTTTGATTTTTTGAACCGTATGCACCCAAAGGTGCGTGTACGGTTCCTAAGGAATAGAATTTTGTCCTAATCAACCGACTTCATCGAGAAAGATTACTTTTTTTAGGCCAAGAAGTTGATAGCGAGATCTCGAATCAACTTGTTGGTCTCATGGTATATCTCAGTATAGAGGATGATACCAGGGATCTGTATTTGTTTATAAATTCTCCCGGCGGATGGGTAATCCCAGGAATAGCTATTTATGATACTATGCAGTTTGTGCCACCAGATGTACATACAATATGCATGGGATTAGCCGCTTCAATGGGATCTTTCATCCTGGTTGGAGGAGAAATTACCAAACGTCTAGCATTCCCTCACGCTTGGCGCCAATGAGTTTTTTTATTTGAGAGAAAAAAAGACTATGCCTTCGTCATATGGAATATGAATAAAATAATAATAATATTAAGTAATAATAGCATGGCATTTCAAGTTCGATATGAGCAAACTATTATTATTTTTTCATAATACGAGATTATGTATCGAGATAGTAGTATGAAAGAAAGGTTATTTCCGACTTGATCTTATGTATCGGGGTCCATTTCAGCGTCACAAACCTTTTTGCTTCCACATCAGAAGTCTCTTTCCAATATTTATGTTATGAAAGAGTGTGAAAATCAAAAAAAAAGATCATTTTTGACTTATTTTTATTTGATCGGATCAGAAAGAAACTTTGGGATTGCTGAATCACAGACGAGATAAATATATAAAGCAACGGAACCATCATAGTATTTTTTGATTACTCCGAAAGGAAGGATGGTAAATGGATCATTCAACGATCTGGGTCTGATAGATTCGACTTGTCTCTTTCTTCGATGAGAAAAAAGAGAAAAAAAATTCCATTACAGAGCCGTATGCACAAAAGATGCCTGTACGGTTGTTCAATTCTATCTCTTTCTCCCTGCTTGTTATTCTTTATCCCTTCCCTTCGCCCAATCATGCGAGATAGAGGAATCGTTCATTATGTTATATCATCAGGGTTATGATCCATCAACCTGCTAGTTCTTTTTATGAGGCACCCACAGGAGAATTTATCCTGGAAGCGGAAGAACTACTGAAACTCCGCGAAACCCTCACAAGGGTTTATGTACAAAGAACGGGCAATCCTTTATGGGTTGTATCCGAAGACATGGAAAGGGATGTTTTTATGTCAGCAACAGAAGCCCAAGATTATGGCATTGTTGATCTTGTAGCGATCGAAAATACCGGGGATTTCGCATAAATCTTTGATTCCATTTCGAATCATAATTTGAATGAACCCTTATTTGATCTTTTATCTTCTTACCTGGGTAAAATATGAAATGGAAGTAATTCATAATCATCCGGTTAGGATCGATCTAAACCAGCCCATTCTGTATATGATTCAGCATGCCAACTATTAAACAACTTATTAGAAACACAAGACAGCCAATCAGAAATGTCACGAAATCCCCCGCTCTTCGAGGATGTCCTCAGCGTCGAGGAACATGTACTAGGGTGTATGTGCGACTCGTTCGGATCATGAGCTAGAACAAATGAGACGATTTTTACAGTATCAATGACTCGTACCAATGAATAGAATGGAAGAACTCCATTCACTATCGAAAAATAAAGATCTCTCGTATACCTCTATTTGTATGGAATTTATGGTTTCCATTGGTGCAAATCCAATCACCCCGATTTGAGATGAAAAGCAATTCCCATTGGTAGCAAATGGTTATCCATTAAGCGGGGGAATGATATTTAAGAAGCAGAAAGATTATGCTCCTACTCTTGCAAGAACGGACTAACAGGGTCAGCTACCTATTCAACCTTCATAATTAAATGCCGTCACTGTATGGATAGATCCCATTGAAAAAAGACCTATTACTCGATAATTCATCGGTAGAGCCAAAGAGCGTGAACTGTACAAGTTACCAATAACATTGATTAAATGAGGAAAGGGGCTCCGGTGTATAGAGAGGACCTCGCCGTTTAAGAAGTAACCATAGAAACGATGGAAGCCACTATTTGTCCATTTACGATTTATTTTATACCTAATATCGGTACAATTTCTTTTTTTTTTGAGGTGAAATGCCTGGAAGAAATAAAAAATCGTGGTTGGGAAGGTTATAGTAGCAAAAGCCATTGGAATTTTGATTTTCATTTTATACATCGGAAGAATCCGTTTTGTTATTAATAAACCAGGAGAGGGGAAAAGAATGACTGAAAGAAAAGAAATCAATTAGTTATTCATCAAAGTTTCTTTTGATTCAATGACCAGAGTTAGACGAAGATATATAGCTCGGAGACGTAGAACAAAAATTCGTTTATTTGCAGCAACCTTTCGAGGGGCTCATTCAAGACTTACTCGAACTACTACTCAACAGAAAATGAGAGCTTTGGTTTCCACTCATCGGGATAGAGGCAGGCGAAAGAGAAGTTTTCGTCGTTTGTGGATCACTCGGATAAATGCAGTAACTCGTGAGAATAGGGGATCCCATAGTTATAGTCGATTAATACTTGATCTGTACAAGGGGCAGTTGCTTCTTAATCGTAAAATACCTGCACAAATAGCCATATCAAATAGGAATTGTCTTGACACGATTTCCAATGCGATCATCAAATAAGGAGATTGGAAGGAATTCACTGGAATACTTTAAACGGAGTTCCCCGGAGAATGAACTCCGGGAGGGTATAGTAGAAATTCGTATGATAAGATAAGTAGTAGGAATGAACGAACACGTTTCAATAAAAAAAAAGATTTATTCTTCCCCCATTCTTTTTTTTATTATTACATTACGGCGCGACAATCTCTCGGCTTTTTCGAACAAAACTTCAATCTGAGTTCGAATTAGAGTTTTGATTCGATTGAGGAATAGGCTTATTTATTTCTGGTTCTAGGACCAGTAGTTCTAGGGATCGACCCGGTTCTCTCAAACTGTTTCTCATTATTAAGAAAAGGTAACGAAGATAAAATACGAGCTTGTTTTATAGCAATAGTAATTAATCGTTGTTGTTTCAAGGTTAATCTATTCACTCGTCTAGATAATATTTTTCCTTGTTCACTAATAAATTGATTAATTAAACTCATGTTTCTATAATCAATTCGATCCCCCGATCCAATTGGGGGCAAACGCCTATGAAAAGATCGCTTGGGTTTATGAAAGGGCCGCTTGGATTTATCCATGGTTTATTTCTTATTTCTAAAATCCTATTTCTTCATTCATTTCGGATCCGACCAAAATAGGACTGGATTTGTATATATTATATATGTATATGTAATTTCTTCCTCTTCCTTGGAAGAGTGGCACACGCGTTCCGTTCGATTTATTTCTTTATCTCCCCATGAATCGTATGTTTGTAACAATAAGGGCAGAATTTTTTCAAGTCCAATTGACTAGGTGTATTGTGTCGATTCTTTTGAGTAATATATCTGGAAATGCCCCGCGATTCTTTATTCAAACCATTTCGGACACAACTGGTACATTCCAAAATAACTACTACTCTGACATCTTTACCCTTAGCCATGAACCCCCTTTGGATTTTGAATTCACTCAATTCTTCTATTTTCGATTCGAACCGAAGCGAAGAAGAAAGGAATGAAAAATAAATAGACGAGAAGTCGCTAACTCGAAATCCAATTCAATTATGAAAGATTTCGTTGCAATCAATAGAGTAATCAAATTATTAAGTAATACAAATATTTCTAACTATCAATTATTCCCAATCCCAGTATTTCATTTAGTATCTTGTATGATCTTGAACAGCCTGCCCTCGACCCACATTTCCATTTCTGTTCTCCCTATATTAACCCGAACCCGAGTTTCGATGAGATTCAATCCACTTTTATTCTTTACTCTTTCTTTCCTATCCTAAAGAAACTCTTTCTTTCCTATCCTAAAGAACTGAAAAAGGGGGGGTTAGTCACAGAGAATTTATTGTATCTCTAATCTTCTTGATCCCTTCCCATGTCAATAACTAGAATGAAAAAAAGGGGAATGTCAACGCATCTGGGAATAAACGATTGATCTCTATCAATAGACCCGCCAAAGACCCGAACCATAGAGTAGTTAGCACAGGTGCCGTGGAGAGATATGTTTTTATATCTCGCATTGAAAATCCTCCTTCTTTTTCTTTAACTTTATTGACTTTATTGTATATTGTAATACATATATGATCAGATGCATATGTAGTTAAAGATCATTTGTACGGGGAATCTCTAACCAAAATGGATATATACAACGATCCGGTAGATGA